TGATTCCATGATTATAAGTTCATTCCATACCGGAACCAGACCGGAATAGGGTGATGTAGATTCTCATTCTTATGTACATTCTCATTATGAGAAGTTATGAGAAGGGGTGGCAATTCGAGCGTACCAATATATAATGTATATAACGTAAATCGAAAGAAATAATGTATGTGGTGATGTAATGAGAAGTGAAGGGGTGGCAATTCGAGCGATGGAATTGAAATTGAAAGAAATAGAGTTCGAGCGTACGTATATCTCTAGTAGATCTCTAATAGAAATAGAGACTATGTTTACATAGGGATCCCTACGTCGGTCGTGACATTTTCTTTAGGATTATAGGCGTAATCGGACCTGGTTGTGTATATCTATCGTCCTTGTTGGAGTGAGTACCATATTCACTTCTTTTGACTTCTTTCTATTCTATGGAATCGAGAAATAGAAAAGACAAGACAAGGAAAAGACAAGGAAAGGAAAGGAATAAAACTCATCATAGATTGATTATTTACTGTATAATCATATGTATCCTAGGGGAAAACAATCGAACCACGAAATGGAATTCGGTCCATTCCACGATAAATGCGTACTAATGCTAATCTATCTCATCTATTTATACTCAATTTATATTTATTCACTATGAGCAATTTGTTTTTTAGGCTTTGGGTTTCCGAGCTAAGAGAAGTGTTGAGAGAGATTCGGAAGTCTCACTATTTGGTAGACTCATGGATCAAATTCCAGTCCATCGGATCTTTCATTCACATTTTGTTTCATCAAGAACGTTTTCTCAAATTATTCGACCCATTAGTTGTAAGTATCCTACTTTCCCGCAATTCGCGGGGTTCGACAAGCAACCCATATTTCACGATCAAAAAAGGTGTAGTACTGCTTATCAAAGGTGGAGTCCTGGTTGTAGTAGTGGTCTTTCTATCTCGTATTAGCAATCGAAAGATGATCGAAGGCAAAAATTTCTATTTGATGGAACTTCTTCCTATACCTAGGAATTCCATTGGACCTAGAAATGAGCCATTAGAGCAACCTTTTTGGTCTTCCAATATCAATAGGTTGATTGTTTCGCTCCTGCATCTTCCAAAAGGGAACCCAATTTCTGAGAATGGTTTCTTCGCGGATCCGCAAGAGAATACTTGGGTTCTTCCAAGAAATCAAAGAAATCCAAAGTGTATCATGCCTGAATCTAACCGGGGTTCGCGGTGGTGGAGGAAGTGGGTCGGAAAAAAGAGGGATTCTAGTTGTAAAATATCTAAGGAAACCGTAGTTGGAATTGAGATTTCATTCAAGGAAAAAGATAGTAAATTTGTGGAGTTTTGTTTTTTATCTTATACAAAGGATCCGATCCCCAGCTGGGGGAAGAATTGGCACGAATCGGGTTTGTTGAGGAACGTATCGAGAGAGAATTGGATTTGGAAGATATGGCTGTTAAACAAGGATCCATTTTTTAGGAAGGTACGGAATGTATCGTCAAATATTCAATATGATTCCGCAAGAGCAAGATCCATTTTTGCTCAAGTCATGCATTGGCGCCGATGGAAAGGATCTTCCGATCCATCCAGAGCTCTTGTCGATTCCATTCGAAATGAGGATTCCGAATATCACAAAGGGATCGATCAAACAGAGATTCAGCAACGAAAAGAAGGATCGATTCTTTTTCCGGTTCCGGAAGAAACCGAACAATTTCTTGGGAATCCTACAAGATCCGTTCGTTCTTTTTTCTCTGAAAAATGGTCAGAACTTCATCTGGGGTCCACTAGAGATCAGAAATTTTGGAAGAAAAAACAAGATGGTTCTTTTGTCCCTTTCAGGCAGCGATCGGAACAAATGGTGGATCTATTCAAGATCATTAGGTATTTAAAAAATACCGTCTCAATTCATCCTATTTCATCAGATCGGGGATATGATATGGTTCCTCAGGATGAAACGGGTATAGAGAGTTCCAATCAGATTGACTTCTGGAACCAAAATCCATTTTTTGATTTCTTTCATTTATTCCATGACCGGAACAAAGGGGGATACACGTTAGGCCATGATTTGGAATGGGTACATTTCGTTTCTGAGCAAAAGACCCGTTTTCAAGAAGTGTTTGGTCGTTTCCAAGAAGCATTTGATCGATTTCAAGGAATGTTTGGTCCTTTCCACGGAGGGTTCGATCGATTTCGAGGAGTGGTAGAGAGTCTGCGAAAAGTCGATCTTCCACGAGCGGTAAAGAGTCTGCTGCAAGGACAACTCGATCTTCAACGAATAGTAGATAGTCTGCGGAAAGGAGAATTCGATCTTCAGTTCGTTCAATTGCAAGAAGTGGTAGATAGTCTGCAAGGAGGATTCGATCTTCAAGGAGTGGCAGATAGTCTGGTGAAAGGAGAATTCGATCGATTGCAAGAAGTGCTCGATCCATTACGAAAAGCGCTAAAGAATCTGCTGAAAGGAGAATTCGATCTTCAACGAGTGGTAGAGGGTCTGCGGAAAGGAGAATTCGATCGATTGCAAGAAGTGCTCGATCCATTACGAGAAGCGCTAAAGAATCTGCTGAAAGGAGAATTCGATCTTCAACGAGTGGTAGATAGTCCGCGGAAAGGAGAATTCGATCTTCAGTTCGTTCAATTGCAAGAAGTGCTCGATCAATTACGAGAAATGGTAGATAGTCTGCTGCAAGAAAATTTCGAGCTTCAACTTCAACCAATGCCTCCGTTCGTTCCATTGCAAGAAGTGCTCGATCTTCAGTTCATTCGATTGCAAGAAGGGCTCGATCGATTACGTAAGGAGATCAATCCAAATTCAACGAATTGGCCCGAGATTTCCGAGACCGGCACCGGCACAGAAGAGTTCCCTGCGAAAACTCATCTCACTCGTTCTATTCGTTTGTTTTTCAAGGAGGCATTCTTTCCTTTATTTTTGTCCAAGTCACTTCGCTTTTTGTCCAAGTCACTTCGCTTTTTGGCCAAGTCACTTCTTTCTTTATTTGTGAATATCGATAGGAATGCCCCCATTTCTGGATCCGAGATTCACACCGATGAATGGGAAAACCCGAATGATCTACAGTTATTCAAATCCATTCCCAGTGTTCATTTGAAGAAAAGGAACCCCTTGGATGATCATAATACTTCCCAAAGACCGAAATTATCGATCCCTGAAGGAACATCGGAGTTCCATAAGATCCTAAAGTGGATGACCACCCACTCATTCCATACTAGAAATCATCGCAGGAAATCTTTTGAGAACACGGATTCCTATTTCTCAATGATATCCCACGATCGAGACAATTGGCTGAATCCCGTGAAACCATTTCATAGAAGTTCATTGATATCTTCTTTTTATAAAGCAAACCGGCTTCGATTCTTGAATCATCCGCGTCACTTCTGGTTGCTTTGTAACAAAGGATTCCCTTTTGATGTGGAAAAGACCCATATCCATACTGAGGATCTGACATATGGGCAATTCCTCACTATTTCATTCATTCGCAACAAAATCTTTTCTTTGTGTGTCGGTAAAAAAAAAGAGATTTGTTTGGAGAGAGAGACTATTTCACCAACCGAGTTACAGGTATCTGACCTATTCCTATCTAAGGATTTTCCACAAAGTGGTGACGGAACGTATAACTGGTACCAATCTTTCCATTTTCCAATTCGATTCGATCCATTCGTTAGAGCTATTTACTCGATTGCAGACATTTCTGAAACACCTCTCACAGAAGAAGAAATGGCTCATTTGGAAAGGACGAATTGTCAGCCTTTTTCAGATTCAGATAGGAATCTTCTATCTGATTCCGAAGGGAATAATTTGCATCAGTATCTCCGTTTCCATTCAAACATGGGTTGCATTCGCACTCCATGTCCTGAGAAATCTTTTTTACCATCCGCAAATAGGAAAAAACGGAGTCTTTGTCGAAAGGGATGGGTTGAGAAATGGCAGAAAGAAGAGAGTGCTTTTTCATACTTCTCAAAAGGGTGGAATCTGCTCCAACCCAAATGGAATCGGTTCCAAACATATATGCCATGGCTCCTTACTTCGACAGGGTACAAATATCTCCATTTCACCCTTTTAGATATCTTTTCAAACTCATTGTCGATACTTTTCAACTCATTGCGGATACTAAGTAGCAAATGGGTATCTGATGTTATGCGTAGATATGATATATCATGGCCAATTTCTGGAAACGAATGGTGGGTGGTTCTTCTCAAACAACGGGATCGTATAAGGGATGATATTTCGTTCTTTCTGTTCGAAGAATCCTTTCTTCTTCGAAATTATGAGTCACCCCTTCCATGGATATGGACACGTCTGATATCCACAGATGCCTTGGAATCCTTCTATTTTTCCATCTTTTTCTTTCTTCTTGTTGCTGGATATTTTGTTGGTATGCATCTTCTCTTTGTTTCCCGAGCCTCTGTGGAATTCAAGACAGAGTTAGAAAAGATCCAATCTTTGGTGATTCCATCCTACATAATGGAGTTGCAAACACTTCGGAATGAATATCCCCCATCGAAACCTCTTTCTTTCTGGTTAAGGAATCTCTTTTTTTCGAGAAATACGAGACATCTAAGTCGTACAAGTAAAGAGATCTATTCATTGATAAGAGAAAGAAAAAGCGTGAACGACGGGAATTGGATTGATGATAAAATCGAATTCTGGCTCACAAACAATGATTCTCTTCATTATGAAGAAAAACCATTCTTGATTCAGTTCTCCACCCTAAGGACAGAAACAAGCATAGATTCTATTCTATGGAGTCTGACTCATAGTGATCATTCTTTATCAAAGAATGACTCTGGTTATCAAATGAATGAACAACCAGGATTCCTTTATTTACGAAATATATTTGACATTCATAACAAGTCTCTAATGAATTATGAGTTCCATAGATCCTGTTTAGCGGAAAGACGGATCTTTCTTGCTCATTATCAGGCAATCGCTTATTCACAAACCTCGTTTGGGGCTAATCGTTTTCATTTCCCATCTAATAGAAACCCCTTTTCGCTCCGCTTAGATTTATCCCCTTCTAAGAGTATTTTAGTGATGGGTTCTATAGGAACTGGACGATCCTATTTGGTCAAATACCTAGCGGCAAACTCCTATGTTCCTTTCATTACGGTATTTTCGACCGAGTATCTGCCTGACAAGCTTCCACCTCTAGGTTTGATGAATAAGATGAATATTTTTGATGGTCACGGTGTGCATATTGATGATAGGAAAGATGACCTTGATGCGGAGCTGCTAACTATGACGAATGTGCTAGCTAAGTCTGCGAAATATCAGCATCAGTATAGAAGACAATTGAGTAAGCGGAAAATAGAGCGAATGGTTATCACCATTCATTTGGAATTAGCAAAAGCAATGTCTCCTTGCATAATATGGATTCCAAATATTCATGATCTGTATGTGAGGGAGTCGGGTTATTTATCCCGCGGTCTATTAGTGAACTATCTCTCCAGGGATTCTAAAAGATGTTCCACTAGAAATTTTCTTGTTATTGCTTCGACTCATATTCCTCAAAAAGTGGATCCCGCTTTAATAGCTCCGGATAAATTAAATACATGCATTAAGATACGAAAGCTTCTTCTTTCACAACAACGGAAGCACTTTTTCATGCTTTCCTATACTAGGGGATTTCACTTGGAAAAGAACATATTCCATACTCAGAGATTGGGATCCACAACCATGGGTTCCAATGCACGAGATCTTGCAGCACTTGTCAATGAGGCCCTATCCATTAGTATTACGCAGAAGAAATCCATTCTAGAAACGAATACAATTAGATCAGCTCTTCATAGACAAACTTGGGATATGCAAGCCCCTCTAAGATTCTTTCACGATCCTGGGATACTTTTCTATAAGATAGGAAGGGCTGTTGCACAAAATGTACTTCTAAGGAATGACTCTTTAGATCCTATATCTATCTATGGGAAGGGGCAATCATGTTTTTACAAATGGTGCTTGGAATTTGAAAGGAGCATGAAGAAATTCACGATCTTTCTTTATTTTTTGAGTTGTTCTGCCGGATCGGTCGTTCGAGATCTTTGGTCTCCACTCGGACCCGATGAAATAACTTGGATCACTGCTTCTTCTTCTTATGGATTCTTGGAGTCTCATGGATTCGTTGAGAGTGATTCTGATCTAGTTCATGGCCTATTAGAAGTGGAAGGCGCTCTGGTGGGATCCTCACGGACAGAAACAGATTGCAGTCAGTTTGATAAGAATCGAGTGCCATGGCTTCTTCGGTCCGAACCAAGGAATCCGTTAGATATGATGCAAAATGCGTATTGTTCTATCCTTGATCGCGTTGAAGAAGGGGGGGGAGAAACTTTGGACCCGGCATATAAAGAGGACTATTTCCACAATCACTTAGTTTGTTGGGCTCCGAGAATATGGCGCCCCTATGCCAGTCAAGTGGATTGGATCCAAAGGCCCGGATTTGCCGATTTAGACAGGTTCTTTCGGGAGCGTAGAAGCATGTACCAGTGGAGAAAAGAGAGATCTTCCAAAGAAGAAGGCTTTTTTGTTTTTGGAAGAAACCGATGCGTTTGGGACCCTGTGGATCCATTCTTTTCCCTATTTCTCCAAGATAGGCCCCTTGCTTCTGCGTTTTCACGTTGTGGAAAATTATTTGATGAAGAGACGCTAAAGGAGCTTATGACTGACTGCGACATAGAGATGATAGACAATGACGAAACAGAGATGATACATGATGATACACATCATGAAGCCGAATCCTGGTTGGACTGGGTCACGAAGAAGATGGAAGAAATAATGTCTTATGAACGTGATGATGAGGATATACTTAAACCCTACTTTGACAAGAATACGCCAGAAATCGAGTGCTCGATTCCTGAGCAAAGAAGATGGTTTAGAGCCTATCGTTCCTTATCATTATATAATCATGGATCTTTCCGTTCGAAGATTCTATCCGAGAGTTATCAGTATTTATCAAATCTGTTCCTATCTAACGGAACGCTATTGGATCAAATGACAAAGACGTTGTTGAGAAAGAGATGGCTTTTCCCGGTGGAAATGCAACATTTGATTCAAGATTGGATTCAAGAAAGAAAGATTTCCCATTCCTTAGAAAGAGATGTGGCCATGAAAAAGAAATGAAGTGGAAATTGACCAGGTGGTAGAGTCGTGGAAACACTTGTTTCTTCCATATTGTTCCATGGAGCTAAGGTCCATGGAACAATATGCTACTGCTGAAACATGGAAGAATGGAAATCTGAGATCAAAACACTATGATGAACTGTCGAAACGAGAATTCTTGAAGGGCGACAGAGCCTATTACTCACTATATCAAACCATTTCCATGTAATGTACTTTATCCGCTTGACGGGTGGACATTTTCCCGGAGGTTTCTACCCATCTACCCTTGTAGGATTCCCGTGGAATCCTATACTCGGGAGGTGGGTGCAGGGCGGACGATTTCAAAACGGACTCCTCATTCATTAGATAGAGAAGATCGCCAAGATTTCGTGATCCGCTGCCGAACCTATTCCGATTTCAACAGCT